AAGTTTTCTTTGGTGACAGAAGATCCAATTGTAGAGGGAATCAAGAGAGAATCAAAAGTTTCATAATTTTTTGCGATATCCTTTTTTAGTCATATTAATGATTAATAATCAGAAAGCCAGTCTCTATCAACAAACAAGACAAAAAAAAGATCGACTTTTACCTTTCCCGAAATTCGGGAAAGGTAAAAATTTGTACCCTCTCCTTATACTTATGTATATCGAAAAAATTGTCTCTATATAGAGTCTTGCATCCTTCTATAATTTAGCGAGAATCATCCTTATTACTAATAACCCCTGTTGGATCATTCATATAGTTTATGTAGAAAGCTAAAAAAACGAAGCCCATTTAGTTAGTTCTATTCTCTTTGCACTTATTCTATACTCAATTATTATATATATATTCACTTATATTAGAGTCTAATTTATTACAAATAGAATTCTATTCTAAAATACCTTATATAACAATTATAACAATATATAACAGGTACAAATATTAAATCGAGGTATCCCTTCTATGACAACTCTCAACTTACCCTCTATTTTTGTGCCCTTAGTGGGCCTAGTTTTTCCGGCAATGGCAATGGCTTCTTTATTTCTTCATATTCAAAAAAACAAGATTTTTTAGATCCGGTGGGATCAAATCTCATTGATTTTTTTTTCAAGACTTAGATTTAGATCATAACACAGATATCTATTTAGTATAATATGATATAAGGTGTGGCTTCCTCCGAAGACTCCTAAAGATTCACATTAGAAGAAGGCTAGTTGATGAGAGTTCTTTCGGAAACAAAAAGAGTAAAGTCAAATTGATTTTGTTTATTCTTTCACTTCCAATAAAATACAACTGGATCTAGTATGAGTTGGCGATCAGAACATATATGGATAGAACTTATAACAGGGTCTCGAAAAACAAGTAATTTCGGTTGGGCCTGTATCCTTTTTTTAGGTTCAGTAGGATTTTTATTGGTTGGAACTTCCAGTTATCTTGGTAGGAATTTGATATCCTTATTTCCATATCAGCAAATCAGTTTTTTTCCACAAGGGATCGTGATGTCTTTCTATGGTATCGCGGGTCTCTTTATTAGTTCCTATTTGTGGTGCACAATTGCGTGGAATGTGGGTAGTGGTTATGATCGATTCGATAGAAAAGGGGGAATAGTGTGTATTTTTCGTTGGGGATTTCCTGGAAAGAATCGTCGCATTTTCCTACGATTCCTTATGAAAGATATTCAGTCCATAAGAATAGAAGTTAAAGAGGGTATTTCTGCCGGCCGTGTTCTTTATATGGAAATCCGCGGCCAGGGGGACATTCCCTTGACTCGTACTGATGAGAATTTGACTCCACGAGAAATTGAACAAAAAGCTGCTGAATTGGCCTATTTCTTGCGCGTACCAATTGAAATTTTTTGAAAAATAAACGGACTAAACGGTTTATCATCAAAAGGAAAAAGCTTCTGAATCCTCTTTTTTTCTAATAGAAGAGCACTTATTGTAGCCAAACCGGATCAGACATATATTATATAGAACAGCCATAAAACAAAACGGCTTTGTCCGCAAAAAAGTTTTATGCGTAGTATGGAAATCCGCACAACTTAATTAAGTACCACAAAAAAAGTAACAAATCACCGGAATTTTGTCTTGTTTTGTCATTCTTTTTTAATCATCACAATACAATGTTTTTGAGAATTTTTTCAACTCGTCTTGGGCTCAGGGGACTTATTTCGTCTTGAAATAGGATTGGCTAATATTAATTCGCTCGTTCGCGTATCCATCGCAAGGGGTAAACTATTGCAAATTTAACTAATTAAGATATCTGAAAAAAGGAGTATTTCTTTATTCAAATTCGAAACGGTCTTATTCGATTTATGTATTCTTTGTAGGGTCAGGGGCTAAACACTGAATCACAAAAAAAGGGGGATTCATATCTTGTAATAGAATTAACGCTTGATCGAAAGAGTAGATCACATAGAATCGATGAATAGGGTGGGTTCATTAATAATTCAAAGATGAAAAAAATTTCAAAAAAGAAAGAATTGACTCCCCTTATATATCTTACATCTGTAGTATTTTTGCCCTGGTTGATTTCTCTTTTATTTCAAAAAAGTATGGAATCTTGGATTACAAATTGGTGGAATACTAGGAAATCCGAAATTTTTTTGAATCATATTCAAGAAAAGAGTATGCTAGAAAAATTCATCGAATTAAAGGAACTTTTATTGTTGGAAGAAATGATAAAGGAATTTTCGGAGACACATCCTCAAAAGTTGAGTATAGGAATACAAAAAGAAACAATCCAATTGATCAAGATGCATAATGAGAATCGTATGAATACGATTTTACACTTATCGACAAATCTAACCTATTTTGTGATTCTAAGTGGTTATTCTCTTCTGGGTAATAAAGAACTTATTCTTTTTAACTCTTGGGTTCAGGAATTCTTATATAACTTAAGCGACACAATCAAAGCTTTTTCTATTCTTTTATTAACCGATTTATGTAT